CTTAACGGCCAATGGTTAACGATGGCCCTGATGGGTGGTTTTGCTAGAATAGGCAATAATGAGATCACTGTTTTAGTAAATGATGCAGAGAAGGGTAGTGACATTGATCCACAAGAAGCCCGGCAAACTCTTGAAATCGCGGAAGCTAATTTGAGAAAAGCGGAAGGAAAGAGACAAACAATTGAGGCAAATCTAGCTCTGCGGAGAGCTAGGACGCGGGTAGAGGCTATCAATGCGGTTTGATTTCATAACATAACTAGTTGGTACGTTCACATAATCAAAAGAAGTTCTGTTTCGCACCCTATTTTTATTTGATTGGATTCTGTCGAGTGAATAGAATCAAATACAATCAAGCAAAATCCAATTGAAAAAAAAAAATGAAATAGCAAACAAAATCACTAAAATAAAAAAAGGGTGGATCAAAAACTTATTAGATACTGGAGTCGATGGTATCTAATAAGTTCTACCTACTATTGGATTTGAACCAATGACTCTCGCCGTATGAAAGCAATACTCTAACCGCTGAGTTAAGTAGGTCATTTATCATCTCAAAGAGAACCAAACGGTACTCACCCCGTGGATGGATTATAAATATCATATTACTTATAAGCAATACTAATCTTAAGCAATATTAATTTAAGCAATATCACTCAAACAGATCAAACATTTATGATGTTGATTTATCTTGACAAGAAATTATCTACAGGATAAAATATGTATCACAAGCAATAAGGGCTATAGCTCAGTTGGTAGAGCACCTCGTTTACACGCGCGCCAATGTTTTTCAGGGGAATCCATCATACAATCCAATCACAAAAATTGTGATCTTAATCGATGCCTTACCCCATAACTTTGGGGGAACAATAGCCTGGCAAAGGGTTCGGTCCGATTGAGGTGCCTATTTAGGTGCCAAATAGACCCTATCATGGATTTGAGATATTGATAAGGTGAATATCCAGTCTATTCAACGCTAGGCATAATGAGTCTAAGGACCTTCAACAAATCTCTTTTCATCCTATGAACTTTAAGGTGTATGAAGTTTCATAATTTCATTTTGTAATCAGAACGATAGAGACTTCATTTAACTTAGGTTGATCTAGGCCAGAAGCAGACCTACGTCAAGATAACCCTACCCTTGAAAGACTTTGGTAGTGCTCTTGGATCAGAATCCCAAATAATGAATCAGAGCACATGGAGCCATCTACTTATCTTTTATATATCAAGAAAAAAATATGGCAGACTAGCTGATATTTTGATCAGTTAATGAAAGAGCCCAATGCAAAAAAAATGCATGTTGGGTCTTTGAAACAGTTCAGATCATTTTGATAATAAAAAGTTTGATCTGTTTTACCGAGAAGGTCTACGGTTCGAGTCCGTATAGCCCTATACTATAATATAAAACAAAATGATTAAGGAAAATTCAAATACAAAAAATGCAATTGTATCATTTTTTTCATTATTGTTTGTTGCTTGGAACTGCCGGGTTGGTTAATCGAAATCAAAATTATTCCCATAAGTTTACTCACGGCAAGCTTTTAAAACAGAACATAAACCCGAAATAAAAAAAAAGGCGTTTCAGTGGATCCAATTGATAGTTTTCCAATCGCGGATAAACAAAGCAACCTTTTGTCATTAATCTTGGGGCATTAATCTTGGGGGTAGGGGCGAGTTTCATATTCAAGGAGTTCTTGATACTCCCTTTCTTTGGTCTAGCCAATGTTGGTGAATTTTTGAAGTCAAAATCGTGACACGAGTTACCCTGTTAAAAACCCCAATGGATCTAGAAAGGACCTGCCGTGCTTGTGTACAAGTTAAAAAATGGAATATCTTTGGTAAGTCTCATTATTAACAATGTCAAATAGGCTCGCCATATACCTTACCTAGACCTAGCGAAGCGCGAGGGGTAGTCTGTCTTCTTTTTTTCTATTCAACCAAGAGAAACCCCTCCGCTAGGATACTAATAAAAAGAATATACTAACACCAAGATATTCTAAATTCTGAAATGGAAATTTCTAGCCAGTCTCTTGCTTGTTCTTATTCTAAATCACTAAGAAAAAAAACCAAAGGACCTACCGATTCTATTCATAAAAATAGAAATCTATAAAGAAAAAGAATTGAATTTCAATAAATCAAAATCAATTAGCAATTCAATTTAAAAAATTGAAATTCAAAAGAAAATAGAATTTCAATTGTATTATTAGATTGTATTTAATAAAATAAATTTCAATTTTTTAATATTAATATAATAATTAATAATATTAATAAATAAATACTAAATAAATAATCTAGAATCTATAAATAATAAATAATCTAGAATAATATCGAAATTAAGAAATAATCTATATTTTCTTATTTGAATTCAATTTTTTTCATTTATTTCAATTTATTTTATTCAATTTCATCAATTTCAAAAAATAGAGATATAGAATAGATAGTAATATTAATTAATTAATAAAAAAAAAAAATAAAGAAGTTCCAAATTCCAAGGGGAATTCCATAT